TATATAAAAATATCATAATATATAAACATATTATATAAAAATATCTGCCCCCCCCAAAAACCCCAAAAATTCTACTATTAAAAAATTATACTACTAAATTTAAATATAAATTTAAGTAGTAATACTTAAATCTTAATTAAATCTTAATATTACTAGGATTAATTAACATTCCTATATTTATATATTATACCAGAAATCTTTTCTATTTCTATATATTAATATTCTCTATATTAATATTTATATATTATTTACTATTCATATTTACTTACTATAATTAGCTTACTATAATTAGTATTTATTATTATTATCTATTTATTATTATTATATAAATAAAAATAAATTAAATAAAAATAAATATTTCTAATATATTTTATATTTCTAATATTTATAGAAAATAAATACAGAAATAGATTATTATTGCGAAATAATTCTTATATCAATTCTAATATTCTTATATAAATTCTTATAAATTCTAAATAAAAAATAGAAAAGAAATTCGAAAATAAATATAGAAATAGAAAATTTTCTATAATTTCTAGAAATAAACTATATTCTATAATAAATAAAAATAGATATGATAATTATATACTTATTATACTTATTAGTTATACTTATTAGTTATACTTAGTAGAATTCTCGAATTTTCTATTTATATACTCTAATTTATAAAATTTATATTTCTAAAATTCTATCTATTTTTTTGTATCGAAAATATAGAGAATTCTATGTAATTCTATATCTATATATAGACTATTAATTTCGATGGAATTTCTAAAAAATATATAGAATTTATTCTATCTAATTTCTAGAATCTATCTAATTTCTAGAATTTTTTCTATATCTATATAATTTGATAATTTCAAATATTATTTCGAAAATTATATAAAATATTTTATATTTTATAATATAAGTATAAGATTTTATCTTTCTATACATTTTCTAGTTCGAATTACTAATAGATTCGAATTAATAGATTCATTTAGAATTATCATGTCGAATTCTAATATAATAATTAATAGAATACTAATATAATAATTAATAGAATAATTAATAGAATAATTAAAATAATTATTAATTTTTTTTATCCCATTAGACTTCATTTCAGAGTTAATTCCATTTACAAATTCCAAAAAAGTTTGACCCCTCCCTCGAATTTTTTGTTTTCTTTATTTGTATTTTGCATTTTGGTAATTTCGATTTATATTCAATTTGAATATCTTTCGCAATCTGAAAGAGTTCAGGGGAGGGGTCATTTTCATTTTTGTATCTAGAACAAATAGTTTCAAGAGATGAGAGAATTAAGGATACCTACTAGGAAGACTAATCCAATCCATAATGATGTACCGGAAAATACAACATTTTTGTTACTCGACCAACCATCAGGAGAAGAAAAAACAACGGGTACACTAATCAGTAAGATTGATGAAGTAGCAATTAATGCAAAAACAGCCAGTTGGAAAGCAATAGTCATGTTTCTAATCCTCCAAGCTACCAACAAAAGAACTATACCATTTGATCCCTATATTAACAAAAAAAAATATTAACCAAAAAAAAATGCATCATGGGGGGATTGTGCCATGAATTCATTGATTCTATATGACGTATTACTACCCCTTTCCTATTTTGTTTATTTGAACATGGCGTTGAGAATAGTTTTATACTTCACAAATAGTCATACTAGACCTGGCCCACATCTATCTATATATATCTATATATATCTATATATATTATATATATTACAAATATATAAATAGACTTATCGACTCACACCTACTTTCTTTCTATAGTACAGTGATGGTATCAACTCCTATGTCCATTTCTATTCGTCGAAAAAAAAAATAGTAAAATAGAAATTATCTTTCGGAGAGATGGCCGAGTGGTTGATAGCTCCGGTCTTGAAAACCGGTATAGTTTGTAAAGAACTATCGAGGGTTCGAATCCCTCTCTCTCCTTTTCTCGATAAAAAAAATTTATGTGTTTAATCAAAATGGCTCGGCTATCCCACCTAGCCGAGCCAGAAAAACAAAGAGATTCGATTTAAATGAGTTGAAAAGAAAGGAAAAAAGAATACTTTTTTTTAAGTAGGAATTAATCCACCCAATCCATATGGATTATAGAATCAAATCGATTCCCACTTTAAGTATTGGATTGCGTGTCTCAGTTAATTAAGAGGAGTCATGGAGAGAACGGGTTCAAAATCACGATCAATTCCTTTTTCAAATCCTGCTGCAGCTGCGCGAGCCCTCCCCGCATGCCATAAATGACCTACGAATAGAAAGAAACCTAGAACAAAATGAGAGGTAGCTAACCAACTTCTAGGAGAGACATAATTGACTGCATTGATCTCGGTAGCTACGCCACCTACAGAATTTAATGAACCTAAAGGCGCATGGGTCATATATTCCGCGGAACGGCGTTCTTGCCAAGGTTGTATGTCTTTTTTCAACCTACTCAAGTCCAAACCATTTGGACCTCTTAGAGGTTCTAACCAAGGAGCACG